GACTAACCCCCCCTCAATCCCATGTCCAAATAAAATAAAGTGGTAATAAGTTCTAAAGAGAAGAATCAATGGATTCATGATTAAACCCCTCCTACTCTTGTATTTTATTACAATTTTGACTAAGTGAGGGATCAAATATATAGTCGAATTTATTTGCTGGTAGCTTGGAGGATTAGAAATATGACTATTGCTTTCCAATTAGCTGTTTTTGCATTAATTGCGACTTCCTCAGTCTTAGTGATTAGTGTGCCCCTTGTATTTGCTTCCCCTGATGGTTGGTCAAATAACAAAAACGTTGTATTTTCCGGTACATCATTATGGATTGGATTAGTCTTTTTGGTAGCTATTCTGAATTCTCTCATTTCTTGAATTTGTTTAGTATTTAGCCCGATACAAAAAAAATAAAAGGCCATTCCTTCTAAAAAATTCGGATTGTGAGACGCATTAAAATGTAATTTGAGTTCCGAAAAGAAATTCTTAATTCTTCTCTTCTATTTAATTATTATTTTAATTATTATTAAATTCCATTGCCATTATAATATTGATTGACAGACAATTAATAAAAAGCAAACTATAATAGAAAATTAAATGGTCGACCCAGACATAGACGGTCGACCCAGACGGATATACCACATAAAATATATGTCGTAGCGAGCGTAGTTGAATGGCAAAATATCTCCTTGCCAAGGAGAAGATACGGGTTCGATTCCCGTCGCTCGCCAGCTTCATTTAGTAAGGTAAGGTACTATGATAAAAAATTCAGTCTAGTTGACTACTTACTATCTAAGCCTACTTACTATCTATGCTATATTAAGCATTTGTTATTCTAGTACCGTATCCCTTCCTACCTTACCCTTCCTTTGCACCCCACTCAAAAAATAAAAAAAAGAGTGTTCCAGAGGCAGGAATCGAACTCGCCAACAAGGTTCCCTAAATCGAAGATTCACGGAGACAAACAATAGGCAAACTGCTTTTATTTAAAGGGGGTAGGCTGTGCCTTTCATTTATTTTTTCTTTCCTGCAGGGTGGGGAGGGGGGATCCTTGCGCCTTGAGAATTCTTGTGAGGGCAAGTAAATTCACAAACTGCTCAATTCGGCCTTCTAGGGCCGGGAATTAATGAATAAAAAGTTGGCCCTCTACCATATCTATACAAATAGAATAGTCCTTTTATACAAACTGCTAAGTGCGGAGACGGGAATCGAACCCGTGACCTCAAGGTTATGAGCCTCGTGAGCTACCAAACTGCTCTACTCCGCTTTGGAGAGCCGGAAACTGGTGGACGAAAAGTTGGATACAGGCCTCATCTAGACAAATAGAATAACAGAATGGAGCGGGTAGCGGGAATCGAACCCGCATCGTTAGCTTGGAAGGCTAGGGGTTATAGTCGACGTTGGTTGGTTATTTTTAACGTCTCTAATTCAAAACCGAACATGAAATTTTGACTTCATTCGGCTCCTTTATGGATATTCTCACCACTTAACATCTATGTCAGCTTTTCTGTATGAATGGAACCAAAGCTCCCCGCTTTCTAGATGATCCCTATAGAGTAGGAGATAGAAATTCTACTAAATCTATCTAATCTACTTACTTCGTTCCCTAATTTCATTCAGGAGATCCTGAGGAAAAGAATTTGGTTTCCACCGGGCTGAAACAATATTCTGATGGTTCTAGTAAACCAAAACTATCGTTTTTTAGCTATTTGGCTTCAATTTCCTTTTTCAAAAAAGAAGATCTAGTTACGATTGGAAATCCACTTTTTTTATATCTTCATCCATAGATCCTTTACTCACATTTATTCAATTGGAATACTTAATCCAATGCAAAATTATGCTTCGCGACTCTGTATTCATAATCCAATTTGTATTTTGGATGCAATTTCCATTAGTCTTTGGATACAAATTGCGAGAATGTATATTCTTCCTCAATATGCTATTAAGAGGAAAAGGATTAAACCTTTTATAAGAACTAAAGTTTTAGTCGGAATATAAAAAAACTTAAGGACGCCTTAAGTTTTTCATTTTTTATTCAGTTATTAATAGAACGAATCACACTTTTACCACTAAACTATACCCGCCACATCTACATTATGGTATCAACATTGCTCTTTGTCAAGAAAAGACATTCGAGAAGGAGGAATTAAACTCCTTCTCGAATGTCTTTTCTTCTTTCTTTAATTCAGAAAAAAAAATTCAACTATTTCTTATTATTGAATTTATCCTTTCATTTAGAAAGGAAAGTTAGGCAGAAAAAGAATTTCTATTTTATATTCAAAAATAAGATTTTTATATTCAAAAATAAGATATAATGCCCACCTTTGTCCAATCTAAGGAAAAGGAGATACATTCGAGACCTAAGGGCGTTCAGGTCGAATATCTTTTCCACCGAAATTACACTGACTTACTAAATAAGTCAAAAACTTTCGACTTTCTTTGTTTATTTGTTCTCCAAAAGAAGGAACAAGTTTCTTATCAAAAATCCGAAGGAGAACAAAGATATAAATTAAAAAAAAAGGTATAAAAAGAAATATATATTCAACCCAATATTTTGGAAATGCATAAATGGGCAAAACAAAACAAAAATACAGAAAATCTCTAATCCCTTCTATAATCACATCAAAGATTATCAAAAAAAGATATAAAAACGCTTTTAACGTTTCTATTATTTTTTTTCGTATTTCCCCGATTCTGATTAATAAATTTGGGAGGTTTCTCATGCTAAAATCCTCTGATTTTTTCGATAGTGAAATTTATTTGTAGAAAAGAAAATAGATTAACCAAACCATCTCTCGCAATTTCTCTCTTCCACTGAGAGTTACTTTGGGAGTTACGCTAAGTATTATAATATAAATATTTGAATAATATATAATTATAGATTACATAAAAATAGAATAAAATATCTATAATTATAAATTAAATGAAAATAGGATAATATATATAAGTGAATAGTATATAAATTTACTAATATATAAATTTCCAAAAAATATAAATCTGGATTATGATGAATAATATTGAAATTTTCATTTATACGTTCTAAAATTCTATAAAAATCTGCATTCAAAATTCTATAAAAATTGGAATGCAAAATTCTATAAAAATCTGTATTCCTAATTCTATAAAAATAAAAAAGATCATTACGATAATAAATTTCATATTTACGTCCTAAAATTCGAAAAAATGTTGCAATATTTTTCATCATATTGCAAATTTCAACTATACGTCCTAAAATTCGAAAAAATGTTGCAGTATCAACAATATTGAATTTTTCATTTATACGTCCTAAAATTCTATAAAAATTGATATTCCTAATTCTATTAAAAATACAAATTATTATTATGATCAACAATATTGAATTTTTCATTTATATGTCCTATAATTTTATAAAAATTTATACCTCCTATAATTCTATAAAAATTTGCATTCATATGTCAAGGTTTATAATATAATATATATTAAATACTTTACTTTGTTTTAAACACTTTACTTTGTTACTTTAATTTGTCAAGTGCGAAGAGAGAGAAATAAGAGATTTTTTTATTATTTTGGATTTTGTCAGTTAAGATTTTGAACCTCGCCATTAAAAATACTATCCTAAGGTGCTACTAAATGGAAGGATCTTATCAACGTCCATGAATGAGAAATCATAGATCGAACTGCCGAATTGGCAAAATTCGGTGCTATCATAGTATCCGCTAAGTTCACGGGCTGGAGATTATGTACATAATGAAACTAACTTCTCTATATATACTTTTCTATATATACTTTTCTATCTCTATATATACATATATTATGTACATAATGCAGTAGACTCATAATGGCAAATGAAAGTGGCTAATTTTTGAATTGAATAAAAAGGCCCTTTTAACTCAGTGGTAGAGTAATGCCATGGTAAGGCGTAAGTCATCGGTTCAAATCCGATAAAGGGCTTTTTTAACTCAGTGGTAGAGTAATGCCAAGGTAAGGCGTAAGTCATTGGTTCAAATCCAATAAAGGACTTTTCCACTAAATTCATTCACTTTTTTTTTTATTCTTTGTTTTTTAGCAGAAAATTTCTCTATTTTTTATTTTTGAATTTTCTTACTTAGTACGGGATGCGTGCATATTTGGTCTGAACACTAAACGAAGCACAGAGTTCAAATTACAGAAAAGAAATGCAATTTGACTCTTTTTCCTGTCAAATCAATCAAATCACTACCTGTATTGAACTAATCTATAATGCCCTTTTACTAATCTATTCTTATTCTATACCCTTTAAATTAAAGGAACTAAAAAGTAGGGAGTGTTAAGTTAACTAAAAAAAAAAAGCTAGGGGATGATCCGTGAATTAACCATCAACTAAAGAAAAAGTCCTATGAAAGCATAACAGAAAAGTAGGAAAGACTCTTTGCTTTGGATCTAGTTATACTCTTCGAGTATATTGACAATTCCAAAAAATTGCTCATACTATCATTATAGTATAATGACGGGCGGTTGTATATGCCCCTATCGTCTAGTGGTTCAGGACATCTCTCTTTCAAGGAGGCAGCGGGGATTCGACTTCCCCTGGGGGTAGGGAGTATTAGGAAAGGAGGTTAATCATAGATTATCAAAAACCCTAGAATAAATTCTTCCTGGGTCGATGCCCGAGCGGTTAATGGGGACGGACTGTAAATTCGTTGACGATATGTCTACGCTGGTTCAAATCCAGCTCGGCCCAAAAATCTAGGGCTTTGCGAATATGATAATAATATAAATCAAAAAAAATTAGTATTTCTTCCATAAAAGAAAATACCGGATCCATAGAAATAAAGAATAAAGAGAAAAAGTCCAATTTTTCTCTATCCATATCTTTCTCATTCCTTTCTTCTCAAAAATCTTCTTATTGAAAGATGGATTATCATCCATTTTTAGCGCTAAAAAATAGCGCCATACTAGTTATGCCACTCTCACTATAACCACATATGATATGTGGGTATCTAGTATATGATTCGTGTATTTTTTACAGTACGACGGACGAATCGAATTTATGGTTATATTAAGAATATGTATGCCATACACCCCGCAGGGATTGTAGTTCAATTGGTCAGAGCACCGCCCTGTCAAGGCGGAAGCTGCGGGTTCGAGCCCCGTCAGTCCCGAACTAGGGTTCAATGAATTGAGAAATTCATCTCTCCTTTTTCCATGAAAAAAGGAGGGGACAGGAAGCAAGATCGAATTCCTATCGGGTCATCCTTATTTCCCTTTTTTTCGCATGTTTCATCAAACAGATAGGAGTCTAGGAATTTTTCTTTTTTTTTCACTACTCCCGATTAATAGGGGAAAGACATACATATCATATTCGTGTGTGGATTAGTAAAATTTATGATATTACTCTATTCTTATGACGATATCGCCCTCATCTTAACTTCCTCTTCGATTCTTATGGAATAGAATGCCCGTATTTTATCGGAATAAATACATAAATCGTATTCGTTTATTATTAGATTATTAGATAGTGAATTTAATATAATTAGTACTTAGTACTTTTTGGGCTAAACCACACCCCTTCCATTTTATTTTCTAGTTCCAACTTTGTTTGTGTATGTTCAATGACTAATTGGAAAGAATCTATCTCATTCTTATTCCACTTGAAGACTCCATTTCTTATTCCACTTGAAGACTCCATTTTTTATGGTATGGATCCGCTCTCATCTTTATACCGCCAAAAAGGCGGATATTGATAGTATCCTAATAAAATAAAAGATAAAAGAAAAACCAAGCAAAGGCCTCTTCCCTAAATTGAAATATTCGATCTTTTTTATTTAACCCCCTCTTTTCTCCATCTCACTTCTACTTCTACTGTTTATTTGGATGAGTATGTGACCCATAGAAAGTCGGTCATATAATACTTCATTCATATCGTATAATACTTCATACATAATTGTATGTATAAGTATAAGAAAAAGTAAGGGAAATTAAATTGTATAAGATAAGAAAGATCTTGGGTTATAGATTCTTGGGTTATAGATATAGAAAAGAAAAAGTGGAAAAGGATGAAAAATAGAGGGAATTCCTGATCCAATCAAAAAACCTATTTTGGTCTTTGGTCTTAGTATAGATAAGGGATCCTCCTATGTTATACTATTCAATTCTCAACCATGAATTGATTTGATAGATCAGATATTCATAATATTGAATCGATTCAGTATCATCAGAATGCAAGTCCTCCCCCTGAATTTACAGGATACCCCTTTTTTCTCTCTATGGGATTACATCCCGAGTTATTGCGAAGAAAAAAAAATAAAGAGGTTATGGAAGTCAATATTCTCGCATTTATTGCTACTGCACTGTTCATTCTAGTTCCTACTGCCTTTTTACTTATTATTTATGTAAAAACAGTCAGCCAAAATGATTAATTGGAATTCCAATTAATAATCATTGAAGAAATGAAAAAGGGATTAAATAAAATAAAAGTCCAAGTCTTAAATGAAAGGATCTGGTTGGAATCATAAAGTGTGGTAGAAAGAACTACATGTAGTTCTTTCTACCACACTTTAGAGTCTTTCTATTATATTGTTATATACAACGATCTATATAATATGGTCGTACCATAACTAGATAATGGTTTTCTGTACAACAATAAATATATATTTATTATATTATCTTGGATCTACATAGAATAGATTAGTAGATTGAAATAGTAGTCTAATTCGATTTCTTTTTTCACTACATCCGCTTAATTTCAATCAAGCCAAAATCAAAAATAATCGAAGGAAATTCTTCTAATTTCTGAGTTTCTTATAATTTTCTATAAGAGTCTGGCACTTCATCGAAAGAATCCATGGAGGAAGAAAAGAATAATATGAGAATAGACTATAGTAAAAGTAAAAGAAAAAACCAACGAATCTTTTTTGAAATTTGCAATTCCAAAAGAAGTCATTGATTGAACTATTAACAGATGATCTATAACGTTTTATGGTAACTTCTTCCGATTTGGAAAAGAATCGGGAAAAGGGACCCCTCATCTTTCATGCTTAAACATGCCGCGAGATGATTCAAAAGAAAAGAGTATAAAAAATTTTCTAAGAATAAGAAAGAGTAGAAAACGAATGTAAAATATGCAGTATGTTGTGAAGAGCTCCGCGGAAGAAAGATCTAATTTTCTTATGTTATGTATAGAACTTCTTTAACCATTCGTCACTTCTAGTAGAAATTATGTATTGCTCTAATCTATATAGTAGAATAAAACGACTTTTTCTTACAAGAGTTTCTTACAAGAGTGAGACAAAAATAAAGAAAGAGAGAAACAAAAAATAAAGAAAAAACTAAGGATTGGCTTTTTTCTAATATCTATAATTCTATTATATTAAGATTAAGAGCTTGATTTATAAAAATAGAAGATTTAGAAAGAATTTGCGTGGAAAAAGTTGCTTATCGTGCCTAGATTTGCGTTTTTTTTTTGAAATACTTGAAATACAACTCTAGTAATCATTCATTCTTTGATCAAATGGTTCTTTTTTATTATTGTCCTTTTCCAATAGAGTTTGGAAAGAGAGACAAGAATAAAGTTTGGCAAAATGATTAATGCAAAACGATCAATTAAAGAGTTGATACAACAATTCGACTACTCAATCAATTAGTAGTCTCCCTAGAGTCCGCTCCTCCCCCATACTACTAGTGAAAGAGAAAATGTAAAGACTACCATTAAAGCAGCCCAAGCGAGACTTACTATATCCATGTAAATTATGTCTCCTATTTATATGAAGGAATTATTCCACTATTACTCAATAATCATAGTGGAATCCATGGTGCAGAGTCAAAAGAGGATTCCGCCCTAAGGCTATGGATGAGCCAGTTCAACGAATTCACTCCTAACAAATTCTTATAGGATTTCCGGTAGAATTGGAGAGCATTAAGTATAAATACGATACATAACCCTTTTCCTTAAAAAAGAGTAAGAGAATGTCCCTAATAGAAGACGTGGGAATAATAAGATTTTTTGTTCCTTTTGTTACCTTTTTTATTTATAAGCAAAGAACGTCGTGTCAGAATATACCCTAAAATCACGATAGATAATTATCTATTGGATACCTACCTTACCCAGTTTATTTTTGACCTAAACCCTACTGCCTCGCTTTCTATCTTTCTAGGAAAGAATGAGGAGACCTTATCCACAACTCCGAAATTGATTTTTCATCAGCCTATTCAATCTAATTCTCGACAGAATCAGTAGACCTTACTTTAGTGTATATAGGTAGTATAAGATGTACGATAAATAAGATGTATGATAATTAGGAAGTCTTGATAGTCCTTCGCAGAATCCCTTCTTCAATCTTAGGAAAAAAGGAATACCCCTTAGGTACCTTTGGATACCAAGATTTCCGACCTCTTATCCTCGTAGTTCTAAATTCCATAATCGAATCAATTAAGAATCAATTCCAATTAATAAAATAATAAGTAAATGCTACCTCATCCCTATTGGTAGCGGTTTTGGCTACTACCGCCAAAACAAACCCTAGCTTGAGGATAGAACTATGGATTCTCATAATCAAGTATCGCCAGGCCTAGTTACTCTCTTGCCCCAACTTATGCGGGGTACGAATTTGTTGGGTTCGATCAATACTATAGGAAATCCTAAGTATTTTGTTGATCAGGCGGCACCCAGATTTGAACTGGGGATAAAGGATTTGCAGTCCCCTGCCTTACCGCTTGGCCATGCCGCCAAAAAATCCCGAGAAAAATAGTATTCATCCACGTTTTCTTACTAAAACCCCCTTTTATCTTGAATCAAATTCTACTTATTCCTTTTCAAAAAATCCATTCCTGCTTTTTATTGGATCCAGTTTCGATTATTCTCTTCGATTGATTCCATCTTAAAACACACATTGCTAACACTAAAAAACTTCCCTTTTCTTTCTATTGAAATGAAAAAAGAAAAAAAAAATGGATTTCCAGTCACAGACTGCAAAATTTAGGACAAATTGGAACCATTAACTAGAATTCTCTTTTTTTTTGTATTTCGTTTCGTTTTTTTTTTATTGCAGTAGTGAACGGTTCTTAAATCGGTATTCTTTCCCCCCCTTCCCTTCAATGGCAAAATAAAATAGAATGGATTTATGCTTAATCTATGTATAGGTAAACTCCAGGTCAGAACAGCATTATTATATATGGATCCCCTTTATGTACATATCTCTATGGAGAATCGTATTGTAATTTTTCATTACATTAAATATCTTGAATAAAAAATAGGAATTTTGCTATGATAAAGATAAAATAGTATAACCTGATCATCTTGACCCACCTAAGTGAAATTACGATAAAAGGGGGGCTATTTGGATAGGTGGATAACTAGATTGGCATGTACTTAAAATAAAGTACTTACTTTATTTTATGATTATAAAATGAAATCCTATATTTTTTAGCAATTCTACTACTACGAAACTAAAAATACTACGAAACAAAAAAGAACCTTCGAATTCTTTTTTGAAATTAAACTAAGCGTGCTATGCTAAATCGAACTAAAGTCAAACTTTCTAGTGCTTCTAAATTATTATGGCTTTATCTCATTCATAGAAAGGAGATAAAATAAGAAATCTTTGCCATCCAATCTGATTAGAATATCATAATAATAGGTAGAAATTGGATTTTCTATCTATACAAGATTCCATAAGTGTAAGTGACAGAATTTTTTTCTAGGAATGTTTTATCAATTCATTTTCATTCCATTTGTACTCCTCGCAAATTGAACTCTCATCGAAATTGTCTCTATTCATAAGTATGAAATACATATATGAAATACGTATATGGAGTTCCCTAGAATTTCATGTGATTCAGTAAACAGAATATAGATTCCATGATTGCTAGATCGATCCGTATGGATTGATGAAGAGTGAGCTGATAATGGAATTTTTTTTGATAAATAGGAAACTTAAGATTAAGATGCTCCGGAATGGAAATGAGGGAATGTCCACAATACCCGGGTTTAGTCAGATCCAATTTGAGGGATTTTGTAGGTTCATTAATCAAGGCTTGGCAGAAGAACTTGATAAGTTTCCAACAATTAAAGATACAGATCACGAAATTTCATTTCAATTATTTGCGAAAGGATATCAATTGCTAGAACCCCCGATAAAAGAAAGAGATGCTGTGTATGAATCACTCACCTATTCTTCCGAATTATATGTATCCGCGAGATTCATTTTTGGTTTCGATGTGCAAAAGCAAACCATTTCTATTGGAAACATTCCCCTAATGAATTCCCTAGGTACTTTTATAATAAATGGAATATACCGAATTGTGATCAATCAAATATTGCAAAGTCCTGGTATTTACTACCGCTCGGAATTAGACCATAAGGGAATTTCTATCTACACTGGGACTATAATATCAGATTGGGGGGGAAGATCGGAATTAACAATTGATAAAAAAGAAAGGATATGGGCCCGCGTAAGTAGAAAACAAAAGATATCTATTCTAGTTCTATCATCAGCTATGGGTTCGAATCTAAGAGAAATTCTGGATAATGTTTCTTACCCTGAAATTTTCTTGTCTTTCCCGAATGATAAGGAGAAGAAAAGGATTGAGTCAAAAGAAAAAGCTATTTTGGAGTTTTATCAACAATTTGCTTGTGTAGGTGGGGACTTGGTATTTTCGGAGTCCTTATGCGAGGAATTACAAAAGAAATTTTTTCAACAAAAATGTGAATTAGGAAGGATTGGTCGACGAAATATGAACCGGAGACTGAATCTTGATATACCTCAGAACAATACATTCTTGTTACCGCGGGATGTATTAGCTGCTACGGATCATTTGATTGGAATGAAATTTGGAATGGGTATACTTGACGATGACGATATGAACCACTTGAAAAATAAACGTATTCGTTCGGTTGCGGATCTGTTACAAGATCAATTCGGACTGGCTCTTGGTCGTTTACAACATGCGGTTCAAAAAACTATCCGTAGAGTATTCATACGTCAATCGAAACCGACTCCGCAAATTTTGGTAACTCCAACTTCAACTTCGATTTTATTAATAACTACTTATGAAACCTTTTTTGGTACATACCCCCTATCTCAAGTTTTTGATCAAACCAATCCATTAACACAAACTGTTCATGGGCGAAAAGTGAGTTGTTTGGGTCCTGGAGGATTGACGGGGAGAACTGCAAGTTTTCGGAGCCGAGATATTCATCCTAGTCACTATGGACGTATTTGCCCAATTGACACGTCCGAAGGAATCAATGTTGGACTTACTGGATCCTTAGCTATTCATGCGAGAATTGATCATTGGTGGGGATCCATAGAGAGTCCGTTTTATGAAATATCTGAGAAAGCAAAAGAAAAAAAAGAGAGACAGGTGGTTTATTTATCACCAAATAGAGATGAATATTATATGATAGCAGCAGGAAATTCTTTATCCTTGAATCAGGGTATTCAGGAAGAACAGGTTGTTCCAGCTAGATACCGTCAAGAATTCCTGACTATTGCATGGGAACAGATTCATGTTAGAAGTATTTTTCCTTTCCAATATTTTTCTATTGGGGGTTCTCTCATTCCTTTTATTGAGCATAATGATGCGAATCGGGCTTTAATGAGTTCTAATATGCAGCGCCAAGCAGTTCCGCTTTCTCGGTCCGAGAAGTGCATTGTTGGAACTGGATTGGAATGCCAAACAGCTCTAGATTCGAGGGTTTCCGTTATAGCCGAACACGAGGGAAAGGTCATTTCTGCTGATAGTCACAAGATCGTTTTATCAAGTAATGGGAAAACTAGAACTATTCCTTTAGTTGTTCATTGGCGCTCTAACAAAAACACTTGTATGCACCAAAAACCTCGGGTTCGGCGGGGCAATTGCATTAAAAAAGGACAAATTTTAGCGGAGGGGGCTGCTACAGTTGGCGGGGAACTCGCTTTAGGAAAAAACGTATTAGTAGCTTATATGCCATGGGAAGGTTACAATTTTGAAGACGCAGTACTAATTAGCGAACGTTTGGTATATGAGGATATTTATACTTCTTTTCACATCCGAAAATATGAAATTCAGACTGATACGACAAGTCAAGGCTCTGCTGAAAAAATAACTAAAGAAATACCACATCTAGAAGAACATTTACTCCGCAATTTGGACATAAATGGAGTTGTGATGTTGGGATCCTGGGTGGAAACTGGCGATATTTTAGTAGGTAAATTAACGCCTCAGATAGCGAACGAATCGTCGTATATCGCGGAGGCTGGATTATTACGAGCCATATTTGGCCTTGAGGTATCCACTTCAAAAGAAACTTCTCTCAAACTACCTATAGGCGGAAGAGGGCGCGTTATCGATGTGAAATGGATCCAGAGGGACCCCCTCGACATAATGGTTCGTGTATATATTTTACAGAAACGTGAAATCAAAGTAGGGGATAAGGTAGCCGGAAGACACGGAAATAAGGGTATCATTTCCAAAATTTTGCCTAGGCAAGATATGCCCTATTTGCAAGATGGAACACCCGTTGATATGGTCTTCAATCCCTTAGGAGTACCCTCACGAATGAATGTGGGACAAATATTTGAATGCTCGCTCGGATTAGCAGGGGATCTGCTAAAGAAACATTATAGAATAGCACCCTTTGATGAGAGATACGAGCAAGAGGCTTCAAGAAAACTTGTGTTTTCGGAATTATATGAAGCCAGTAAACAAACAAAAAATCCATGGGTATTTGAACCCGAGTACCCAGGAAAAAGCAGAATATTTGATGGAAGAACAGGAGACCCCTTCGAACAACCTGTTCTAATAGGGAAGTCCTATATCCTAAAATTAATTCATCAAGTTGATGAGAAAATCCATGGACGTTCTACCGGGCCTTACTCACTTGTTACACAACAACCCGTTAGAGGGAGAGCCAAGCAAGGGGGACAACGAGTAGGAGAAATGGAAGTTTGGGCTTTAGAAGGATTTGGTGTTGCTCATATTTTACAAGAGATACTTACTTATAAATCTGATCATCTTATAGCTCGTCAAGAAATACTTAGTGCTACAATCTTTGGAAAAAGAGTACCTAATCACGAGGATCCTCCAGAATCTTTTCGAGTGCTCGTTCGAGAACTACGATCTTTGGCTCTAGAACTGAATCATTTCCTTGTATCTGAGAAGAACTTCCAGATTAATAGGGAGGAAGTTTGATCGGAATAAATTATTTTCCTATTTCTATTTTATGATCGACCAGTATAAACATCAACAACTTCAAATTGGACTCGTTTCCCCTCAACAAATAAAGGCTTGGGCCCACAAAATCCTACCTAATGGGGAGGTAGTTGGCGAAGTCACAAGGCCCTCTACTTTTCATTATAAAACCGATAAACCAGAAAAAGATGGATTGTTTTGCGAAAGAATCTTTGGACCCATAAAAAGCGGAATTTGTGCTTGTGGAAATTCTCGAGCGAGCGGAGCTGAAAAAGAAGACGAAAGATTTTGCCAAAAATGCGGGGTAGAATTTGTGGATTCTCGGATACGAAGATATCAAATGGGATACATCAAACTCGCATGTACAGTGACTCATGTGTGGTATTTGAAAGGTCTTCCTAGTTATATCGCGAATCTTTTAGATAAACCTCTTAAGAAATTAGAGGGCCTAGTATACGGCGATGTGTGATTTGATCAAAATTTGCATTTTACAGATTCGGATTGAGAAACTGTCATCCCATTCAATCCGATTGGGATGCCCCTGTTCTGACATGTGTTTGAGGAAAAATAACATGAAACTTAGAATTATGGGTGTATTCAATACTTCCAAATGAAAGGGGAATTGATCCATGGTCGATTCTGTAACATCTAATATAGTAACAGCTAGTTCTACCTCGTGAAAAAAAAATCTTTTTTTCGTGAAATTAGCTATTCCATTTCTTTTAGAGTGGAGAGAAATTCCGTTTAGGTAAGCAAATATAGCACAAGTATGGTTCCAGGAGTCTTTATTATCGCATATACGCTTCAAGGGACATCATGGATAACCATCGAGGTAAGTAGAGACCTAAAAGATCGAATGGGATGGTATATAGACAAAGAAATTCCTTACTAATTACAAAGTCTTTTTTTTTAAGAAAACAAAAGGCAGTAGGGAAATAGACTACTCAAGAATTTCACATTTCCACATTTTTTTATAAGTAATTCAGAAAATGCAAGCAAAAAAAAAAGGAATGAGTCAAAGAAAGGTTAGTTCTTACTGGGAACTTGAGTAAGGAGTAGTTCTTTGTTTGTAGGGTTTTATCAAACAAAGTTTCCAAATAAGAAAAGAACTCCTTTTTTCTTTTTTATTTAGTCTAACTACTTGAGCCGGATGAGAGGAAACCCTCACGTCCGATTTTAAAGGGGGGAATCCGATCCTATAGGAACCTATCTTGATTTCTCTTTTGCTAGGCCCAGCGCTAAAAAACCTACTTTCTTACGGTTACGAGGTTTATTCGAAGACGAAATTTCATCCTGTAACCACAGCATTTCACCTTTTTTTTCTACCCCAGGCTTCGCAACATTTCGAAATCGGGAAATTGCGACGGGAGCGGGTGCTATTAGAGAACAATTAGCGGATTTGGATTTGCGAATTATTATAGAGAATTCGTTGGTAGAATGGAAGGAATTAGAAGACGAGGGGTATAGTGGAGATGCATGGGAAGATAGAAAAAGACGAATAAGAAAAGTTTTTTTGATTAGACGCATGCAATTGGCGAAACATTTTATTCAAACAAATGTAGAACCCGAATGGATGGTTTTGTGCTTATTACCGGTCCTTCCTCCCGAATTGAGACCCATTGTTTATAGGTCTGGGGATAAAGTAGTGACCTCGGATATTAATGAACTTTATAAGAGAGTTATCCGTCGGAACAACAACCTTGCCTATCTATTAAAAAAAAGTGAATTAGCGCCAGCAGATTTAGTAATGTGTCAGGAAAAATTGGTACAAGAAGCCGTGGATACGCTTCTTGATAGTGGGTCTCGCGGGCAACCAACGAGGGATGGTCATAATAAAGTTTACAAGTCACTTTCAGATGTAATTGAAGGTAAAGAGGGAAGGTTTCGCGAGACTCTGCTTGGGAAACGGGTCGATTACTCGGGGCGTTCTGTCATTGTTGTGGGTCCTTCGCTTTCATTACATCAATGTGGATTACCTCTAGAGATAGCAATAAAGCTTTTCCAACTATTTGTAATTCGCGATTTAATCAGGAAACATGTTACTTCTAACGTCAGGATTGCTAAAAGGAAAATTTGGGAAAAGGAACCAATTGTATGGGAAATACTTCAAGAAGTTATGCGAGGACATCCTGTATTGTTGAATAGAGCACCCACCCTGCATAGATTAGGCATACAAGCCTTCCAACCCACTTTAGTAGAGGGACGTACTATTTGTTTACACCCATTAGTGTGTAAGGGTTTCAATGCGGACTTTGATGGGGATCAAATGGCTGTTCATCTACCTTTATCCTTGGAAGCTCAGGCGGAAGCCCGTTTACTTATGTTTTCTCATATGAATCTCCTGTCTCCTGCTATTGGAGATCCTATTTGCGTACCAACTCAAGACATGCTTATCGGACTTTATGTATTAACGATTGGAAATCGTCGAGGTATTTGTGCAAATAGATATAATAGTTGCGAAAACTATCCAAATCAAAAAGTTATTTACAATAATAATTATAAGTACACGAAAGATAAAGAACCCCATTTTTTTAGTTCCTATGATGCACTAGGAGCTTATAGACAGAAACGAATCAGTTTAGACAGTCCTTTGTGGCTCCGATGGAAACTAGATCAACGCGTCATTGGGTCAAGAGAAGTTCCGATCGAAGTTCAATATGAATCTTTGGGGACTTATCATGAGATTTATGCCCACTATCTAATAGTGGGAAATAGAAAAAAAGAAATCCGTTCTATATACATTCGAACCACTCTTGGTCATATTTCTTTTTATAGAGAAATAGAAGAAGCCATACAAGGATTTAACCAGGCCTATTCATACACTACTTAAACAAAGAAGTTTGATTCGGCGATGCCCCTTTCGGGGGGCATTCCGATTTCACTAGTATCATCATTTTTGTCCCACGAATCAAGATTGAGATTGAGGAAAGGAAGTTAAGTTTTCGAATCACTGACTCAGGCCCATTGTCGAATCCTACTCAGAAATTGTCGAATCCTACTCAGCAGAATATGGGGGTATTTATGTATGGCGGAACGGGCCGATCTGGTCTTTCATAATAAAGAAATAGACGGAACTGCTATGAAACGACTTATTAGCAGATTAATAGATCATTTCGGAATGGGATATACATCCTATATATTGGATCAAATAAAGACTTTGGGTTTCCATCAAGCCACTACTACATCGATTTCATTAGGAATTGATGATCTTTTAACAATACCTTCTAAGGGATGGTTAGTCCAAGACGCTGAACAACAGAGTTTTTTTTTGGAGAAACACTATTATTATGGGGCTGTACACGCGGTAGAAAAATTACGTCAATCCGTTGAGATATGGTATGCTACAAGTGAATATTTGAGACAAGAAATGAATTCGAATTTTCGGATAACGGATCCTTCTAATCCAGTCTACCTAATGTCTTTTTCAGGAGCCAGAGGAAATGCATCGCAGGTACACCAATTAGTAGGTATGAGAGGATTAATGGCGGATCCCCAAGGACAAATGATTGATTTACCTATTCAAAGCAATTTACGCGAGGGACTTTCTTTGACAGAATATATAATTTCCTGCTACGGAGCCCGCAAGGGGGTTGTAGATACTGCTGTACGAACAGCAGATGCTGGATATCTTACACGTAGACTTGTTGAAGTAGTTCAACATATTATTGTGCGTAGAAGAGATTGTGGTACTATCCGAGGTATTTCTGTGAGTCCTCAAAATGGGATGACGGAAAAACTTTTTATCCAAACACTAATGGGTCGTGTATTAGCAGACGATATATATATCGGTTCACGATGCATTGCCGCTCGAAATCAAGATATTGGAATTGGATTAGTCAATCGATTCATAACTGCCTTTCGAGCACAACCATTTCGAGCACAACCAATATATATTAGAACCCCTTTTACTTGCCGGAGTACGTCTTGGATCTGTCAATTATGTTATGGTCGGAGTCCCACTCATGGTGATCTGGTCGAATTGGGGGAAGCCGTAGGTATTATTGCGGGTCAATCAATTGGGGAGCCGGGGACTCAACTAACATTAAGAACTTTTCATACTGGTGGAGTATTCACAGGGGGTACTGCCGACCTTGTACGATCCCCTTCTAACGGAAAAATCCAATTCAATGAGGATTTGGTTCACCCTACACGTACCCGTCATGGGCAACCTGCTTTTCTATGTTATATAGACTTGCATGTAACTATTCAGAGTCAGGATATTCTACATAATGTGAATATTCCGTCAAAAAGCTTGATTTTAGTGCAAAATGATCAATATGTAGAATCCGAACAAGTAATTGCGGAGATTCGTGCCGGAACGTCCACTTTTCATTTTAAAGAGAGGGTACAAAAACATATTTATTCCGAATCAGACGGGGAAATGCACTGGAGTACTGATGTTTACCATGCGCCTGAATATCAATATGGTAATGTTCGTCGATTACCAAAAACAAGCCATTTATGGATATTGGCAGGAAGTATGCGCAGATCCCGTATAGCGTCTTTTTCGCTCCACAAGGATCAAGATCAAATGAATACTTATTCTTTTTCTGTTGATGAAAGATATATCTCTGACCTCTCAACGGCTAATGATCCAGTAAGACATAAACTGTTGGATACTTTTGGTAAAAAAGATAGGGAAATTCTTGATTATTCAAGGCCGGATCGAATCATATCCAATGGTCATTGGAATTTTGTCTATCCTTCTATTCTTCAAGATAATTCGGATTTGTTGGCGAAAAAGCGAAGAAATAGGTTCGTCATTCCATTACAATATCATCAAGAACAAGAGAAAGAACTAATATCCTGTTTTGGAATTTCGATGGAAATCCCCTTTATGGGTATTTTACGTAGAAATAATATTTTTGCTTATTTTGACGATCCACGATACAGAAAAGAGAAAAAGGGTTCAGGAATTATTAAATTTAGATATAGAACCCTAGAGGAAGACTCAGAGGACGAATATGAGACCCTAGAGGACGAATATGGGATCCCAGAGAACGAATATAGGACCCTGGAGGACGAATATGGGATCCTAGAGGAAGACTCAGAGGAAGAATATGGGATCCTAGAGAACGAATATAGGGACGAATATGGGATCCTAGAAGAAGACTCGGAGGACGAATATGGGATCCTAGAGGAAGACTCAGAGGAAGAATATGGGATCCTAGAGGAAGACTCAGAGGAAGAATATGGAAACCCGGAAGAAGACTCAGAGGACGAATATGGGAGCCCAGAGGAAGACTCGGAGGACGAATATGGGAGCCCGGAGGAAGATGCGGAAGACGAATATAGGAGCCCGGAGGAAGACTCAGAGGACGAATATGGGAACCCAGAAGAAGACTCAGAGGAAGAATACGGGATCCTAGAGGAAGATTCAGAGGAAGAATATGGGAGCACGGAGGAAGATTCCATTTTCAAAAAAGAGGGTTTGATTGAGCATCGAGGAACAAAAGAATTTAGTCAAAAATACCAAAAAGAAGTAGATCGGTTTTTTTTCATTCTTCAAGAACTGCATATCTTGCCGAAATCCTCATCCCTAAAGGTACTTGACAATAGTATTATTGGAGTAGATACGCAACTCACAAAAAATACAAGAAGTCGACTAGGTGGATTAGTCCGAGTGAAGAGAAAAAAAAGCTATACGGAACTCAAAATCTTTTCCGGAGATATTCATTTTCCTGAAGAGGCAGATAAGATATTAGGTGGCATTTTGATACCACCAGAAAGAGAAAAAAATGATTCTAAGGAATCAAAAAAAAGGAAAAATTGGATCTATGTTCAACGGAAAAAAATTATCAAGAACAAGGAAAAGTATTTTGTTTCGGTTCGACCCGCAGTCGCATATGAAATGGACGAAGGGAAAAATTTAGCAACACTTTTCCCGCGGGATCTCCTGCAGGAAAAGGATAGTCTCCAACTTCGAGTTGTCAATTTTATTTCTCATGAAAATAGCAAGTTAACTCAAAGAATTTATCACACGAATAGTCAATTCGTTCGAACTTGCTTAGTAGTGAATTGGGAACAAGAAGAAAAAGAAGAGGTTCATGCTTCCCTTGTTGAGGTAAGAGCAAATGATCTGATTCGCGATTTCATAAGAATTGAGTTAGTCAAGTCCAGTATTTCGTATACAGCAAGAAGGTATGATAGGACAAGTTCAGGACCGATTCCCAATAAGTTAGATCGCACCAATACCAATTCCTTTTATTCCAAGGCGAATATTCAATCACTTAGCCAAGATCAAGGAGCTATTGGCACCTTGTTGAATCGAAATAAGGAATGCCAATCTTTGATGATTTTGTCGGCATCCAATTGTTCTCGAATTGGTTTATTCAATAATTCGAAATATCCCCATGTGATAAAAGAATCGAATCCTAGAATTCCTATTCGAGATATTTTTGGTCCCTTAGGCGCTATTGTACCTAATATATCGAATTTTTCTTCATCTTACTATTTACTAACGCATAATCAGATCCTGTTAAAGAAATATTTGTTACTTGACAATTTGAAACAAGCTTTCCAAGTACTTGAAGGATTTAAATACTCTTTAATAGATGAAAATGGAAGAATTTGGAATTCCGATAGCAACATCATGTTGAATCCATTCCATTTGAATTGGCACTTTCTCCATCATGATTATTGTGAGGAGACACCGGCAATAATTCGCCTTGGACAATTTATTTGCGAAAATGTATGTCTATTTAAATCGCACATAAAAAAATCTGGTCAAATTTTCATTGTTAATATTGATTCCTTTGTTATAAGATCAGCTAAGCCTTATTTGGCCACTACAGGAGCAACTGTCCATGGTCATTATGGGGAAATCCTTTACAAAGGAGATAGGTTAGTTACGTTTATATATGAAAAATCGAGATCTAGTGACATAACGCAAGGTCTTCCAAAAGTGGAACAAATCTTCGAAGCGCGTTCAATTGATTCACTATCGCCGAATCTCGAAAGGAGAATTGAGGGTTGGAACGAGCGTATCCCAAGAATTCTTGGGATCCCCTGGGGATTCTTGATTGGAGCGGAGCTAACCATATCCCAAAGTCGTATCTCTTTGGTTAATAAAATCCAAAAGGTTTATCGATCCCAAGGGGTGCAGATCCATAATAGACATATAGAGATTATTATACGCCAAGTAACATCAAAAGTGCGGGTTTCCGAAGATGGAATGTCTAATGTTTTTTCACCTGGGGAATTAATCGGACTATTGCGAGCGGAACGAGCAGGACGGGCTTTGGATGAATCTATCTATTATCGGGCAATCTTATTGGGAATTACAAGGGCTTCCCTGAATACCCAAAGTTTCATATCTGAAGCAAGTTTTCAAGAAACCGCTCGAGTTTTAGCAAAAGCTGCCCTACGAGGGCGTATTGATTGGTTGAAAGGCCTGAAAGAAAACGTAGTTCTGGGGGGGATTATACCTGTTGGTACCGGATTCCAAAAATTTGTGCATCGTTCACGACAAGACAAGAACCTTTATTTCGAAATTAAAAAAAAAAATCTATTCGCGTCGGAAATGAGAGATATTTTGTTTCTCCATACAGAATTAGTTTGTTCTGACGTAACAAACAATTTCCATGAGACATCAGAACCATCATTTATGGGATTTAATGATGCATAAAGCAGATTCTTTTTTGACTTTTAACTAGACTTTTTACTTTAGAACGCTAACAGGTCAGATTTTGGATTTTTTTAATAAATAAAAGAAGTCATTTAATTCATTAAGTTTATGTTTATGCCATGTATCAATGGGCAATTCCCGGTGGAAGGTTCCATCGGAACAATTATTGTTTATTTCAAGCTATTTTGGCTCTTTCCTAATCTTCAAAAAGAAATCAATTCCGTAATGGTAGGGCGAAAAAAAAAAAAAAGCAAAAATCAAAAGGAAGTGTGGAAAAAATGACAAGAAGATATTGGAACATCAATTTGAAAGAGATGATAGAGGCGGGAGTTCATTTTGGTCATGGTATTAAGAAATGGAATCCTAAAATGGCCCCTTACATCTCGGCAAAGCGTAAAGGTACTCATATTACAAATCTCGCTAGAACGGCTCGTTTTTTATCAGAAGCTTGTGATTTAGTTTTTGATGCAGCAAGTCGGGGAAAAAGTTTCTTAATTGTTGGTACCAAAAAAAGAGCAGCGGATTCAGTAGCATCAGCTGCAATAAGGGCTCGGTGTCATTATGTTAATAAAAAATGGTTCAGTGGTATGTTAACGAATTGGTCGATTACGAAAACTAGACTTTCTCAATTTAGAGACTTAAGAGCAGAAGAAAAGATGGGAAAATTCAACCATCTCCCAAAAAGAGATGTAGCAATCTTGAGGAGAAAATTATCTACCTTGCAAAAATATCTTGGCGGGATCAAATATATGACGAGGTTGCCTGACATTGTGATCATCCTTGATCAGCAAAAAGAGTATATAGCTCTTCGGGAATGTGCCATTTTGGGGATTCCTACTATTTCTTTAATTGATACAAATTGTGACCCAGATCTCGCGAATATATCGATTCCAGCCAACGATGACACTATGACTTCGATTCGATTGATTCTTAACAAATTAGTATTTGCAATTTGCGAGGGCCGTTCTATCCATATAAGAAATCGTTGATTATGTTGATTAAGATTAAGAATAATAGTTAATTATTGGGCAACTCCGTAGATTTATTGGATCATTTACTATTTTTTTTTTTATTTTGCATAGATAAAAGAACGGGAATATTGATATATATTAGAGGGTATTGATATATATTATGATCTGATGTGATTTCTTGGTATCCTAAATATAGGATTAATAATTCAAGTTGCTGAGTTGAAAAAGAGATGGTTGAATCAAAAGAATTCCTTTTTTGAAGTTCAATTTCTATCAGAGGACAATATGAATGTTATACCATGTTCCATTAAAACACTCAAGGGGTTATACGATATATCGGGTGTAGAAGTAGGCCAACATTTCTATTGGCAAATAGGAGGTTTACAAATTCATGCCCAAGTACTCATCACTTCCTGGGTCGTAATTACTATCTTGCTAGGTTCAGTCATCATAGCTGTTCGGAATCCACAAACCATTCCGACCGACGGTCAGAATTTCTTCGAATATGTCCTCGAGTTTATTCGAGACTTGAGCAAAACTCAGATTGGAGAAGAATATGGTCCTTGGGTTCCCTTTATTGGAACTATGTTCCTTTTTATTTTTGTTTCGAATTGGTCGGGTGCTCTTTTACCTTGGAAAATTATACAGTTACCTCATGGGGAATTAGCTGCGCCCACGAATGATATAAATACTACTGTTGCTTTAGCTTTACTCACGTCAGGGGCATATTTTTATGCGGGTCTTAGCAAAAAAGGATTGAGTTATTTCGAGAAATATATTAAACCAACTCCAATCCTTTTACCAATTAACATCTTAGAAGATTTCACAAAACCATTATCTCTTAGTTTTCGACTTTTCGGGAATATATTGGCGGATGAATTAGTAGTTGTTGTTCTTGTTTCTTTAGTCCCCTTAGTAGTCCCTATACCTGTTATGTTTCTTGGATTATTTACAAGCGGTATTCAAGCTCTTATTTTTGCAACGTTAGCCGCAGCCTATATAGGCGAATCCATGGAGGGTCATCATTGAATGCACTAGTTTTCGAAATAGTCTTTTTAGCTTAGCCCAATTCATGCACGGTTCCAGATAATCTGCTTGGTTGGAAAACTAAATAGTTAGAAATGCGTATGAATATACAACCTAGAGTTGTAGGAGAGAGAATAGCCTATATTACGGAATTGCCAAAAGATATATGCGTTAAGGGGGGGGGGGAGTCAGGTTAGATCTATATCATTAATGTCTATAAGTCCAGTCATTTTTTGTGCGGGTTTCCGTTTCAAGGAATGATTTTCGAATCCGATTCAATAGAAAATGAGAAAATACGCAACGCAAAATAGAAGTAACAAATGTATATGGGATATTATATATTCCTAAGTTATATTCATTATCTAATCCTATATATCTAATTCGAAAGTTCCCCATATATGTATATGGAATCCAATTCCATATACAATATGTTCTATGCAGCATATTGCTATCCATTATATATATTGATTTGATTGCTATTGTATTTGGATTAGGTCAATTCCAATAGAAGTTCTTCCTCTATTTCGTCTTTTATTATGGATTAGATGATAGATGAAAAAATAGGAACTCAAGGATATCGAAGAGTACAGAAAGAAAAATAGAATGAAAGAGTGGTTGGTTCTAAAGAAATAGAAATAGAATAATGAGAATCATATGGAGTTACACAAACCCCTAATGTTTAGAAACTAAAAACGGGATCTCGAAGTAGTTCTGACAATTCAGATTATCATTTCAATTTGTAGTTTTTAGTTACTTCTCCCCAATAGAGCTTAGAAGTAATAATTTCTTGGTTGATTGTATCCTTAACCATTTCTTTTTTTTTGACACGAGGAATTCACCATGAATCCACTAATTGCTGCCGCTTCCGTTATTGCTGCTGGATTGGCCGTAGGGCTTGCTTCTATTGGGCCTGGAGTTGGTCAAGGTACTGCTGCAGGACAAGCTGTAGAAGGTATTGCGAGACAGCCAGAAGCAGAAGGTAAAATACGGGGTACTTTATTGCTTAGTCTAGCTTTTATGGAAGCTTTAACAATTTATGGACTGGTTGTGGCGCTAGCGCTTTTATTTGCGAATCCTTTTGTTTAATCCTAAAAAAGAAAATAAATCCCTTAGATTAGATACTTTTTTCTTTTTTTTAGTAAATTGGTATTTGCTTCTGCAATTCCAATTATATCAATACTTTACTCCTATTTATTACTCCTAGAATTATCTATTTATCGAGATAATACCCACAGGAAGGGCTGATTTGAGGATGATCAATTTAGAGGGTATGCTCGCCTTCTTCCTTCCCGTCCTTAGTTTAGGACAGTGGAAAGTCTTTTTCCTTTTATTTTAGGAATTTGGGGAACATTTCAACAAAGAAGATATTTCACAATTCAAACGAGACCTAAGACTTAATCTAAATGAAATTACTAGATTGAATCTATTTGCCTTAAAAAGGGGGAAATTGAATTCAAAAAATCGATCAAAAAAGGGCGAGCGAAGTAAGTGATCGAAAAACTTTGTTCTTTGTTCGTCCTATCTATAAGAGGAGAGCATATGAAAAATGTAACCCATTCTTTCGTTTTTTTAGGTCACTGGCCATCCGCTGGGAGTTTCGGGCTTAATACCGATATTTTAGCAACAAATCTAATAAATCTAACTGTAGTGATTGGTATATTGATTTTTTTTGGAAAGGGAGTGTGTGCGAGTTGTCTATTTCAAGAATAGATTGGATCTATCCGACTGCACTTTATAATATTTTTTAGTATTTTTCGGATAAAATAAATAAGAAAAAAAGGGTGCACGATCTCGACGAATTACTTCTGAATAAATTCAGAAATCATATGGAAGAACCATAGCATTTCGCGACTCATTGGTAAATCAACTTTGATTCTCTATAAAATAAACCAATAATGTGAGACCATTAACACGGTTAAAGCTAAACTGCTTGAAGTCTAGGCAAAAGGGGTATTCTTTCTACAAATATATACAACTATATTAGTAGCGAAATGGTTTAAAAGAAAAATAACTAGTGCAGAATTTATCTGATATAGAACACTCATATCGATAAAATGGTTTGAACCATTTACTAGAAGGGCATCCTGCCCTTTTTTATCCAATGCCGAATCGACGACCTATGTATAAAAAAAAGAGAAATTTTTTGGATTTGAAGAAAAAAGAAAAAATAGGAATTCTATCAATTTGCATTTTCCATTTATTTAGTTAATTTTTTTTAATGAAATTTTTAACTAAAGGGCAAATACAAATAAAA